GTAATTGTAGCTTAAAAAACTAAAGCACGGCACTGAAGTTGCCGAGATGGAAAATCAAAAATTCCCAAAAACACAAAGTTTTGGTCCTAAACTTGCCATTGTTTTTAACCAAAATTATACATGCAAGCCTCCACACACCAGTGAGAATGCCCACATACCCTAAACAGCCAACCGGAGCAGGCATCAGGATACAACCCCCCCATTAGCCAAAGACGCCTTGCTATGCCACACCCACACGGGCACTCAGCAGTAATTAACATTAAACACATGAACGAAAGTTCGAATTAGTTATGGTTAATATGGTCGGTAAATTTCGTGCCAGCCACCGCGGTTATACGAAAGACCAAAAACAATGGCCCCCGGCGTAAAGAGTGACTAGAATAAATTTAAGCCTTAGAGGAGAAAAGCCACAAAGTTGTAAAACACTACCGCATGCCAGAATAACAACAAACGCCTCTAAAACATCAACCTCACGAAAGCTAAGAAACAAACTGGGATTAGATACCCCACTATGCCTAGCCCTAAACACAAGTAATACTAATACAATACTACTCGCCAGAGAACTACAAGCGAAAAGCTTAAAACTCAAAAGACTTGGCGGTGCTTCAAATCAACCTAGAGGAGCCTGTCCTATAATCGATACCCCACGTTTTACCTTACCGCCCTTAGACAATCAGCCTATATACCGCCGTCGTAAGCCTACCTTATGAAAGAAGAAAAGTAGGCAAAAGAGCTAATAACAAGTACGTCAGGTCAAGGTGTAGCACACGGAGCGGCAGAGATGGGCTACATTTTCCACAAACAACACACGAATAACACGTTGAAATAACATGTTTGAAGGCGGATTTAGTAGTAAGATAAGCAAGAAAACCTATCTAAAACCTGCTCTGAAGCGCGCACACACCGCCCGTCACCCTCATCACATGTTCGAAATACAAAATATAACACTCAAAGCACCCTCAGATGAGGCAAGTCGTAACATGGTAAGTGCACTGGAAAGTGCGCTTGGAATAACAAACAGTAGCTTAATACAAAGCACTCAACTTACAACTGAGACATGTTAGTGGGACTCTAACCTCTTTGAGCAAAACCTAGCCCAAACACCAACACAAACAACCACACACACAAACCAAATCATTTATCAAAACTAGTATGTGCGACAGAACATACACTATTGGAGCAATAGCAATAGTACCGTAAGGAAACGCTGAAAGAATAATGAAAAACTAAAGCAACAAAAAGCAAAGATCAACACTTGTACCTTTTGCATCATGATTTAGCCAGAAAACCACAGACAAAAGGAATTAAGCCTGTGTCCCCGAAACTAGATGAGCTACTACAGGGCAACTATAAGAGTGAACCCGTCTCTGTGGCAAAAGAGTGGGATGACCAAGTAGTAGAGGTGAAAAGCCTAACGAGTCTAGTTATAGCTGGTTGCTCAATAAACGAATTTTAGTTCAACTTTAGGCACTGACAAGCTAACGATACTTTCACCATAAGCCTAAAAGATATTCAATGGGGGTACAGCCCCATTGAAACTGGATACAACCAAAACCCGAGAGCTAGTAAACTTTATAACCCCCGTAGGCCTTTAAGCAGCCACCAAAAACTCAAAGCGTCAAAGCGCAAAACAGAAAATACCAAATGCATACACAAACTCCTGGCCACACACTGAGCCACACTATAATAATAGACGAACTAATGCTAAAACTAGTAACAAGAGAACCTCTCTTATGGCACACCTCTGCCCCAGTAATAGAAAAACTGCTGATAATTAACAGACCAAAAAAGGTAAAACACCTAAACAACTGTTTAAAACACTGTCACACCAACACAGGAGTGCAACACAGAAAGATTGAAAGTTGTAGAAGGAACTCAGCAAAACTTGTCCCAACTGTTTACCAAAAACATAGCCTTTAGCAACACAAGTATTAAAGGTCCTGCCTGCCCAGTGAAAGTTTTCAACGGCCGCGGTATTCTAACCGTGCAAAGGTAGCGTAATCACTTGTCTCTTAAATAGAGACTAGTATGAACGGCTAAATGAGGACAAGCCTGTCTCCTATAACCAATCAGTGAAACTGATCTTCCAGTCCAAAAGCTGGAATACAAACACAAGACGAGAAGACCCTGTGGAGCTTTAAACCTACTACCAACAAATTCACCTGGTATAACGTTTTGAGTTGGGGCGACTTCGGAAAAAAACAAAACTTCCGAGAGCAGAACCACCACTTCTAACCGAGGCAGACATGCCAAAACAAACTTAGACCCAGTCACACTGATCAACGAACCAAGTTACCCCAGGGATAACAGCGCTATCTTCTTCAAGAGTTCATATCGACAAGAAGGTTTACGACCTCGATGTTGGATCAGGACACCCAAATGGTGCAGCCGCTATTAAAGGTTCGTTTGTTCAACGATTAATAGTCCTACGTGATCTGAGTTCAGACCGGAGTAATCCAGGTCGGTTTCTATCTATGACGCACCCTTCTTCAGTACGAAAGGACAAATAAGGGAGGGCCCCTGCTAGCAGCATGCCCTACACCAACATGACTGAACACAACTAAAGTCACACCAGCAACCACATAGTCCTGTGGCCAAAGATAACGGCTTATTAAGGTGGCAGAGCCGGGTTAATGCAAGAGACCTAAGATCTCTCACCCAGATGTTCAAATCATCTCCTTAATAATGCACTCAACCCTACTTTACTTAATCAATCCGCTACTTTACATCGTCCCAGTCCTAGTTGCAGTCGCCTTTCTCACCTTATTAGAACGAAAAGTCTTAGGCTACATACAATTACGAAAAGGCCCAAATATCGTTGGGCCATACGGCCTCCTACAACCAATCGCCGACGGTGTTAAACTCTTCATTAAAGAGCCACTACGACCTTCACCATCATCTCCAACACTATTTATTATTACCCCAACATTAGCCCTATTCCTAGCCCTGATAATTTGAATCCCAATTCCAATGCCAGCCCCAATGACAGACCTAAACCTCGGACTACTATTCATACTCGCCCTATCAAGCACCGCAGTCTACTCAATTCTCTGATCCGGATGAGCCTCAAATTCAAAATATCCCCTAATTGGTGCCCTCCGGGCCGTTGCTCAAACAATCTCCTATGAAGTTACACTAGGGATTATTTTACTTGCCATCATCATTTTAACCGGTGGCTTCACTATGCAAATACTCTCAATTACCCAAAATACCCATTGAATACTTTTATGCTCATGGCCTTTAGCCATAATATGATTTATCTCAACCCTAGCTGAAACAAACCGTGCCCCCTTCGACCTAACAGAAGGAGAATCAGAGCTTGTATCTGGGTTTAACGTAGAGTACGCAGCCGGCCCATTCGCACTTTTCTTCCTAGCCGAATATGCTAATATTATACTAATAAACACCCTTACATGCACCCTATTCCTTAACCCGGGGAACACCCCATCAAACATGTTTTCAATTAACCTCATACTTAAAACCATGCTATTAACAGGCCTTTTCTTATGAACCCGAGCATCATACCCCCGTTTCCGATATGACCAGCTAATACACCTTCTATGAAAAAACTTTCTTCCCATTACCCTGGCCATATTCCTATGACATGCCTCCTTCCCAACAATACTAGCCGGCCTACCCCCACAATAACCAAGGAATTGTGCCCGAACTAAGGATTACTTTGATAGAGTAAACTATAGAGGTTTAAACCCTCTCTTTTCCTTATTAGAAAAACAGGACACGAACCTGCACCAAAGAGCTCAAAACCCTTCGTACTTCCACTATACTATTTTCTAGTAAAGTCAGCTAATTAAGCTTTCGGGCCCATACCCCGAAAATGTTGGTTTAAACCCCTCCTCTACTAATGAGCCCAATAATAACATCCCTAATTCTATCGAGCATAGCCCTCGGCACAATCATTACAATATCAAGCCACCATTGATTGCTTGCCTGGATTGGATTAGAACTAAACACCCTAGCTATTATCCCAATTATCGCAAAACCCCACCACCCCCGTGCAACAGAGGCCACTACAAAGTACTTCCTGACACAAGCAGCGGCCTCCGCCACACTACTATTTTCAAGCACAATAAACGCCTGAGCAACGGGAACCTGAGACATTACACAACTAACAAACCAACCAGCCTGCATTATACTAACCATGGCGCTACTTATAAAACTAGGCTTAGCCCCAGTACACTTCTGACTGCCAGAAGTCCTACAAGGTTCAACCCTAAAAACAGCACTAATTATTACCACCTGACAAAAACTAGCCCCAACAGCCCTACTATACCTAACTCACCACTCACTACACCCAACAACCCTATTAACAATAGGGTTAATATCAACCCTCATTGGCGGCTGAGGCGGACTAAATCAGACACAAACACGAAAAATTATAGCATACTCCTCAATCGCCCACCTAGGCTGAATAACATCGGTCCTAGTAATTTCCCCAAATATTATAATCTTAAACCTTGTACTTTACCTGCTAATAACATTTTCAATATTTATGTCCCTTATATACGCTTCATCAAAAACCATCAAAGACCTTACAACAACATGAACAATCTCCCCAACAATCGCCACCTTAACACTTATTCTATTAATATCAATAGGGGGCCTCCCCCCATTGACAGGCTTTATGCCAAAATGATTAATCTTACAAGAACTAATCTCCCACAACCTCACCACAATGGCAACCGCAATAGCACTTTCAGCCCTACTAAGCTTATTTTTCTATTTACGGTTATCCTACATCACAACACTAACAATATCCCCAACCTCCTCACAAAATAAACTAAAATGACGACTTCAACCAAAAATCAAAACAGCACTAATGACCACAACACTAGCCCTCTCCATTCTTCTACTACCAACCACCCCTACGCTCATTTAGAGACTTAGGTTAAATAAACCAGCAGCCTTCAAAGCTGCAAATAAGAGCTAAAACCTCTTAGACTCTGGAAGGCTTGTAAAACTTTAATTTACATCTCCTGACTGCAAATCAGACACTTTAATTAAGCTAAAACCTCCTAGACAGACGGGCCTTGATCCCGTAAAACTTTAGTTAACAGCTAAAAACCCAATCCAGCGGGCTTCTGTCCGGGCTTCTTAAAAAAAGCCGCGGCACACCCTGGTGTGCGTCTCTAGATTTGCATTCTAGTGTGGAACACCACACGGCTTGATAAGAGTGGGGCTTTACCCACCTGTACAGAGCTACAATCTGTCGTCTTCTCGGCCATCTTACCCGTGACCATCAACCGTTGATTCTTCTCAACTAACCACAAAGATATCGGCACCCTCTACTTAATCTTTGGTGCCTGGGCAGGCATGGTCGGAACCGCCCTGAGTCTCTTAATTCGCGCTGAGTTAAGCCAGCCAGGGACCCTCTTAGGCGACGACCAAATCTACAATGTAATCGTTACAGCCCATGCTTTCGTAATAATTTTCTTCATGGTCATACCTGTTATGATCGGAGGCTTCGGAAACTGGCTTGTTCCATTAATAATTGGGGCCCCTGACATAGCGTTTCCACGAATAAACAACATGAGTTTCTGACTACTTCCTCCCTCTTTTCTTCTTCTACTAGCCTCCTCAGGGGTGGAGGCTGGCGCAGGAACCGGATGAACTGTATACCCCCCCTTAGCCGGAAACCTGGCCCATGCAGGAGCATCCGTGGACTTAACCATTTTCTCGCTCCATCTTGCCGGGGTATCATCCATTCTTGGCGCAATTAATTTTATCACCACCTGCATCAATATGAAACCCCCCACAATAACCCAATATCAAACCCCTTTATTTGTTTGATCCGTGCTAATTACCGCAGTCCTACTGTTACTATCCCTACCTGTCCTAGCCGCTGGTATCACAATGCTATTGACGGACCGCAACCTAAACACATCCTTTTTTGACCCTGCTGGAGGGGGAGACCCAATCTTATACCAACACCTATTCTGGTTCTTTGGTCACCCAGAAGTATATATTCTAATTCTCCCAGGATTTGGGATAATCTCACACATTGTCACATACTATGCAGGAAAAAAAGAACCTTTTGGTTACATAGGCATGGTTTGAGCAATAATATCAATTGGCTTCTTGGGCTTCATTGTATGAGCACATCATATGTTTACTGTGGGAATAGATGTAGACACACGAGCATATTTTACATCCGCAACTATAATTATTGCAATCCCAACAGGAGTAAAAGTATTTAGCTGGTTAGCAACACTTCATGGCGGCATAATTAAATGAGACGCCGCAATACTATGGGCTCTTGGTTTTATTTTCTTATTTACAGTCGGCGGACTAACTGGTATTGTGCTTGCCAACTCATCATTAGACATTGTACTACATGACACTTATTACGTAGTAGCTCACTTCCACTACGTCCTATCAATAGGGGCTGTATTTGCAATCATAGGAGGCTTCGTACACTGATTCCCCTTATTTTCAGGCTACACCCTTCACCAAACTTGGACAAAAGTTCACTTTGGTGTAATATTCGCAGGGGTTAACCTGACATTCTTCCCACAACACTTTCTTGGCCTGTCGGGCATACCACGGCGATACTCAGACTACCCAGACGCATATACCATATGAAACACCGTCTCTTCAGTTGGGTCCCTAATCTCTCTTGTAGCGGTAATCATAATAATATTTATCATCTGAGAAGCCTTTGCAGCCAAACGAGAAGTTTTAACACTAGAGCTTACAAGCACAAACCTAGAGTGACTTCACGGCTGCCCGCCACCATACCACACATATGAAGAACCAACCTATGTCCAAACGAACTCGAGAGAGGGGGGAATCGAACCACCTTCTACTAGTTTCAAGCTAATTACATAACCAATATGCTTCTCTCTCATTGGGACCCTAGTAAATTAATTATATAGCCCTGTCAGAGCTAAGTTACAGAAAAAAGTCTGTGGGTCCCAATGGCACACCCATCCCAACTAGGTTTTCAAGATGCAGCCTCTCCAATCATAGAAGAACTACTACACTTCCATGACCACGCAATCATAATCGTCTTCCTAATTAGCGCCCTTGTCCTGTACATTATCTCACTCATAATAACAACAAAATTAACACACACTAACACTATAGACGCCCAGGAAGTCGAAATAATCTGGACAATTTTGCCTGCAGTTATCTTAATCTTAATCGCCCTTCCCTCACTCCGAATTTTATACCTAATAGATGAGATTAACAACCCCCACTTAACTATCAAAGCACTTGGACATCAATGGTACTGAAGTTATGAGTACACAGACTACGAAGACCTGATATTTGACTCCTACATAACCCCAACACAAGACCTACAGCCCGGATCATTCCGCTTACTAGAGGTAGATCATCACATAGTAATCCCAATAGAGTCCCCAGTTCGAATACTAATTTCAGCAGAAGACGTACTCCACTCCTGAGCTGTCCCAGCCCTTGGAATCAAAACGGATGCAATCCCGGGCCGATTAAACCAGACAACTTTTATTACATCCCACCCCGGCTTATTCTACGGACAGTGTTCAGAAATCTGCGGGTCAAATCATAGCTTTATGCCCATTGTGGTAGAGGCAGTACCACTAAACCACTTCGAAAGCTGATCAACTGCAATACTAACCGCCTCACTAAGAAGCTTTTATAGCACTAGCCTTTTAAGCTAGTGAGGGAGAATTACACTCCCTTAGTGAAGATGCCACAACTGAACCCCGCCCCCTGATTTTTTATCCTACTACTTTCTTGAATCACAATGCTCCTAATTTTTAAAACAAAAGTTTTATACTCGCAAACACCAAATAACACAACACCAAAACCTTTGGTACACCACATCGCCCCTTGAAACTGACCATGAGCCTAAACTTCTTCGATCAATTCTTAAGCCCACAAATCTTAGGCATCCCATTAATCCTAATAGCAGTAACATTACCTGCATTATTAATCTTTACAAAAACAGACCGACTAACCCCAAACCGTATAAACACACTACAAACCTGAGCGCTTTTTATGTTCACAAAACAACTTATGTTACCAATAAACAAGCCAGGGCACAAGTGAGCACCGATATTATTATCACTAATACTATTTCTGTTATCCTTAAATATACTAGGACTACTACCATATACATTTACCCCAACCACCCAACTATCAATAAACATAGGACTAGCCATCCCACTATGACTTGCAACAGTAATTATTGGCATGCGAAACCAACCAACCATATCACTAGGACACCTTTTACCAGAAGGCACCCCAACACCACTGGTACCAGTCCTAATTGTCATCGAAACAATTAGCCTGTTCATTCGCCCTTTAGCACTAGGAGTACGACTCACCGCAAACCTAACTGCCGGCCACTTATTAATTCAACTTATCTCTACTGCAGTGTTCGTCTTATTTCCAATAATAACTATAACCGCCACCATCGCTCTTCTTGTACTACTCCTACTTACCGGCCTAGAAATCGCAGTTGCAATAATTCAGGCATATGTCTTTACCCTTCTACTTAGCCTTTATCTACAAGAAAACGTATAATGACCCACCAAGCACACGCCTACCACATAGTAGACCCGAGCCCTTGGCCCCTGACGGGGGCCATCGCAGCCCTATTAATGACATCTGGCCTGGCCACCTGATTTCACTTTAACAACACCTTATTGATAAACATCGGACTTGTTGTCCTATTACTGACAATATACCAATGATGACGAGACATTACACGAGAAGGCACATTTCAAGGACACCATACAACACTAGTACAAAAAGGTCTTCGATATGGTATAATCTTATTCATCACATCAGAGGTATTCTTCTTCGTCGGATTCTTTTGAGCCTTTTATCACTCAAGCCTCGCCCCAACTCCCGAACTAGGCGGTTGTTGACCACCAAGCGGAGTAAACCCTTTAAACCCATTTGAAGTCCCCCTACTAAACACAGCCGTCCTACTAGCCTCAGGGGTCACCGTAACCTGAGCCCACCATTCAATTATAGAGGGGGCCCGAAAAGAAGCAATCCAGGCCTTAGCACTTACTGTGATTCTGGGCCTGTACTTCACCGCCCTTCAAGCCATAGAATATTATGAAGCCCCCTTCGCAATTTCTGATTGCGTATACGGAGCAACCTTTTTTGTTGCCACCGGTTTTCATGGCCTCCACGTTATTATTGGCTCAAGCTTTCTTATCATCTGCCTACTACGTCAAACCCTGTACCATTTTACAACTAATCACCACTTTGGATTTGAAGCTGCCGCATGATACTGACATTTTGTAGATGTTGTATGACTATTCCTTTACGTGTCAATCTACTGATGAGGCTCATGTTTTTCTAATACAAATAGTATAAGTGACTTCCAATCACTAAATCTCAATAAAGCCTGAGGAAAAACAATGACGCTAATCATAATATTTTACATCACCCTTACGATCACAGCTCTTCTCATTACAATTAGCTTCTGAATGCCACAAACAACCCCTGACACAGAAAAACTTTCCCCATATGAGTGCGGGTTCGACCCCCTGGGGTCGGCCCGCCTCCCATTTTCACTACGGTTCTTTCTTGTAGCCATTCTATTTCTCCTATTTGACTTAGAAATTGCCTTACTTCTACCCGTCCCATGAGCAATAAATCTTCCAAGCCCAATCCAAACGGTCCTATGAGCCTCTGCTATTCTTATTCTACTCACACTTGGATTAATCTATGAGTGGGCAGCCGGCGGGTTAGAATGGGCAGAATAAGCAGCTAGTTTAAACAAAACAATTAATTTCGGCTTAGTAACTCCAGGCTCGGACCCTGGGCTGCTAAATGACTACAACATACTTTATATTTACAACAGCCTTCATACTGGGAATCCTAGGGCTATCAATACACCGCATACACCTTGTATCTGCCTTACTGTGCATTGAAGCCATAATACTTGCCCTGTTTACTGCCCTAACAATCTTCTCAACAAACACTCAACTTTCATCCACAGCTCTATCTCCAATCCTATTATTAGCCTTATCAGCCTGCGAAGCAGGCACCGGCCTCGCCTTATTGGTAGCAACCTCTCGCACACATGGTACAGACCACCTAAAAAACCTTAACCTCTTACAATGCTAAAAATCCTCTTACCCACAATTATATTGATTCCAACAGCACTCTCATCAAAACAAAACACCCTATTTATAACCTTTACTATTACCTCTATGCTTCCAGCAATATTTAGCCTAACCTGGTTTAGCCAACCCATAAATTTTAATCTTTCAAGCACATCCAACTACACAAACACCGACATGCTCTCTGCCCCACTAATAATTATATCATGCTGACTCTTACCATTAACAGCTATCGCCAGTCAAAATCACTTAAAACTAGAGCCCATTAATCGAAAACGGTTGTTTCTCGTCACCCTTACAGCCCTGCAAATCGCCCTGCTTCTAACATTCTCAACAACTGATTTAATCCTCTTTTTTATTCTTTTTGAAACCACCCTAATCCCAACTCTTATTATTATTACACGTTGAGGGAACCAGGCAGAGCGGCTATCCGCTGGGGTCTACTTCCTATTTTACACCTTAGCCGGCTCACTCCCCCTGCTAGTCGCCCTATTATTTATAAACATAAAATATTCTAACATATCGACCCTAATAGTAAACCTCACACAACCACAAATCATGCACTCATGGACAAACAACGTACTCTGACTAGCCTGCCTATTAGCCTTTTTAGTAAAGATACCACTATATGGCCTTCACCTTTGACTGCCAAAAGCACACGTCGAGGCCCCAATCGCAGGCTCCATAGTTCTGGCCGCCGTTCTATTAAAACTAGGGGGATATGGCATCATCCGTATTACTCCAATACTGAACCCATTGACCACAGACCTATACTACCCCTTTATTACCCTCGCTACATGAGGAATCATTATAACTAGCTCTATCTGTCTTCGACAAACAGACTTAAAGTCTCTAATTGCCTACTCATCCGTTAGCCACATGGGTTTAGTAATCACAGCAGCCCTTATCCAAACACAATGAAGCTTAACTGGGGCAGTTGTTCTAATGATCGCCCATGGTTTGACCTCTTCGATACTATTCTGCCTGGCAAATACAAACTATGAACGAACACACAGCCGAACCCTCCTGTTAGCACGAGGACTACAATTGATTTTACCCTTAATAACTTTCTGATGACTCATAGCAAACCTGATAAATATGGCACTACCCCCAACAATTAATTTAGCCGGGGAACTTATAATTTTAACATCCGTATTCAACTGGTCCAACCCAACAATCATTATAACTGGCCTTGGAACACTATTAACAGCAACATACTCCTTACATATGTTCCTTATAACCCAACGAGGGAAGTTAACAACACATATTACCCAAATAATACCAACACACACCCGAGAGCACCTACTAATAACACTCCACATTATCCCCATACTACTACTACTACTTAAGCCCCAATTAATCATGGGCCCATTTTCTTGTTAACATAGTTTAATAAAACACTAGGTTGTGGACCTAGAAATAGAAGTTAAACCCTTCTTGTAGACCGAGAGGTGTTCGCACACAAAGAGCTGCTAACTCCTTGCCCTGAGGTTAAACTCCACAGACCTCTCACTTTTAAAGGATCCTAGTTTAATCCATTAGTCTTAGGAGCTGAAATTCTTGGTGCAACTCCAAGTAAAAGTAGATGCACAACCTTCCACACACTATAATTTTCACCACCTTCACTCTACTGCTTATTCCAATTATTAATACCCTTAACCCAGCCCCCCTAAAACAAACGTGAAGCCTATTACACGCAAAAACCCCTGTAAAAATAGCATTCTTTATTAGCCTTATTCCACTAATAATCTTCATCAACTTTGGCACAGAGATTACCACTATAAACCTACACTGAATAACTGTTGCAAACTTTAATATTAATATTAGCCTCATACTAGACACATACGCCACAACATTTATACCGATCGCCCTTTTTGTCACATGATCAATTCTTGAATTTGCCCTATGATATATATCATCAGACCCGTATATCAACCGCTTCTTTAAGTATCTTTTACTATTTTTACTAGCAATGCTCACACTAGTCACTGCCAACAACATATTTCAATTTTTCATTGGCTGAGAGGGTGTAGGCATCATATCCTTCCTGCTAATCGGATGATGATACTCCCGCTCAGACGCAAACACCTCTGCCCTTCAGGCCGTCATTTATAACCGAATCGGCGACATCGGATTCATCCTCTCAATAGCCTGATTAGCTATAACCACATCCTCCTGAGAAATACAACAACTATTCTCCTGTAAAGACACGCTAACACTACTACCCCTCCTAGGCCTTATCCTAGCAGCCATGGGAAAATCTGCCCAATTTGGCCTACATCCATGGCTGCCGGCTGCTATAGAAGGCCCTACACCAGTTTCAGCCCTACTTCACTCGAGCACAATAGTAGTTGCTGGCATTTTTCTACTGATCCGACTACACCCCCTGTTAGAAACCAGTCAAACTGCCCTCTCAATTTGCCTATGCCTTGGGGCAATAACCACCTTATTTACAGCCATCTGCGCGCTCACTCAAAACGACATTAAAAAAATCATTGCCTTTTCAACATCAAGCCAATTAGGCCTTATAATGGTTACAATTGGTCTTAATCAACCACAATTAGCATTCTTCCACATCTCTACCCATGCTTTTTTTAAAGCCATGCTGTTCTTATGCTCCGGATCAATTATCCACAACCTCGCAGATGAACAAGACATTCGAAAAATAGGGGGAATTCAAAAAACACTACCAATTACCACCACCTGCCTTTCAATCGGAAGCCTGGCCCTAATCGGCACCCCTTTCCTAGCCGGCTTCTATTCAAAAGACACAATCATCGAAACAATAAATACCTCACACCTAAACGCCTGAGCCCTAACAACCACAATAATCGCAACAGCCCTTACCGCTGCATACAGCTTACGACTAATTTTTTACGTACAAACAAAACACCCCCGATCGAGCCCGATAATTAATATATCTGAAAACAATAAAACGCTCACTAACCCGATCGTTCGATTAGCATTAGGAAGTATTATCGCCGGCCTACTAATCACCTCAACTATTTTACCAATAAAAACAACAGCAATAACAATATCAACTACAACAAAACTTTCAGCATTATTAGTCACAATCTTAGGCCTTTTATATGCCTTAGAACTAGCCACCCAAACAACAACATTAATTCCCCTAAAATACACAAAACTAAATAAATTCTCAAACCAACTAGGATTCTTTAATTTTACTGTTCACCGAACTCAGCCAAACACAACATTAAAACAAGGACAAAACCTAGCAACACACCTCAATGATCTTATCTGGTATGAGAAAACAGGGCCGAAACTTATCTCATCAGCGAGCCTCCCCATCTCTCACAACATTTCAGCCGCCAACAAGGGGCTCATCAAGGCCTATCTAACAACATTTATTCTATTTACAACAACACTTCTAATCTTGCTAACCACCTCCTAACTACCCGAAGCCCCCCCCGAACCACCCCTCGAGATAACTCCAGCGCAACAAATAGCGCTAACAACAGTCCCCACCCAGATACTAAAAGGTATAACCCCCCTCAAGAATAAAGCAAAGAAACACCGCTAAAATCTGCACGAACTGTCCACAACCCAACAGAATCTACACCCACAACCCCCGCCCCTTCGCCCACTCACACCCCTCAAAATACAACCAACAGTAAAACTAATACCAAATACCCAATAACATATAACCCAACAGACCAACTACCCCATGTCTCAGGGTAAGGGTCGGCCGCCAACGCCACAGAATATGCAAAAACCACCAATATACCCCCTAAATAAATCAAAAACAACACTAAAGAAACAAACGAATTCCCTAACCACACTAACACCCCACAACCCAAGGCCGACGCAATGACCAAGCCAACCGCCCCGTAAAGCGGAGACGGGTTAGATGCCACAGCAACCAACCCTCCCAATAAACAAAAAGATAACAAAAAAATAAAATAAACCATCGTTTTTACTCGGACTAAAACCAAGACCTGTGATACGAAAAACCACTGTTGTTTTCAACTATAAAAACCTATGACACACAACCTACGAAAAACGCATCCAATCTTTAAAATCGTTAACGACTCATTCATCGACCTCCCAGCCCCATCAAACATCTCAGCCTGATGAAACTTTGGATCCCTCCTTGGCCTATGCCTAATTGCACAGGTACTCACTGGCCTCTTCTTAGCAATACACTATACGGCAGATATTTCTTCCGCTTTTTCATCCGTCGCCCACATCTGCCGTGACGTACAATACGGATGACTAATTCGAAACCTTCACGCAAACGGCGCCTCCTTATTCTTCATCTGCCTATACTTACACATCGGACGAGGACTATATTATGGCTCCTATATGTACAAAGAAACATGAAATATCGGGGTAGTTCTACTGCTTCTTGTAATAGCAACCGCCTTTGTAGGCTACGTCCTACCATGAGGACAAATATCCTTCTGAGGGGCCACCGTAATCACAAATCTACTTTCAGCTATCCCCTACATTGGAACAGAGTTAGTAGAGTGGATCTGAGGCGGCTTCTCCGTAGACAACGCAACCCTAACCCGATTCTTCACGTTCCACTTCCTCTTACCCTTTGCCGTAATAGGGGCATCAGTTCTTCACCTATTATTTCTACATGAAACCGGGTCAAATAATCCAACAGGCCTACCTTCAAACACAGATAAAGTTCCATTCCACCCATACTACACATACAAAGACCTACTAGGCGCAATCCTCCTTATTCTTAGCCTTCTTACCCTGGCCCTATTTTTCCCTAACCTACTAGGAGATCCAGAAAATTTCACCCCAGCAAACCCCCTAGTCACCCCGCCACACATCAAACCAGAGTGGTATTTCCTATTTGCATATGCTATTTTACGATCAATTCCAAACAAACTAGGAGGCGTACTAGCCTTATTATTCTCAATCCTAATTCTTATATTTGTCCCGCTTCTTCACACATCAAAACAACGCGGAAACGCATTTCGTCCAATATCACAAGCCCTATTTTGAACCCTTATTTCTAACATCTTCATCCTAACCTGAATTGGTGGACAGCCAGTTGAACACCCCTTTATCATTATCGGCCAAATTGCATCAATCACATACTTCACCATCTTCCTGATTATCACCCCACTAACATCAAAACTAGAAAACACCCTTATAAAATGATAACCCTGTGTCTTAATAGCTTAATCTTCAAAGCATTAGTCTTGTAAGCTAAAGCCGGGAATTCAAAACCCCTTAAGACATCAAAAGAAGAAGACTTCAACTCCTATCACTAATTCCCAAAACTAGCATTTTTATTAAACTATCTCTTGTCGGCCGCTCAAAGCGGCTTTTTTGCCAACCCCCATTCTCCTGTTTCCCCCTCGGCCGCTCAAAGCGGCTTTTTTGCCAACCCCCCTTCTCCCGTTTCCCCCTCAGCCGCTCAAAGCGGCTCCTTTGCCCACCCCCATTCTCCTGTTTCCCCCTCAGCCGCTCAAAGCGGCTTTTTTGCCAACCCCCATTCTCCTGTTTCCCCCTCAGCCGCTCAAAGCGGCTTTTTTGCCAACCCCCATTCTCCTGTTTCCCCCTCGGTCGCTCAAAGCGGCTTTTTGCCAACGGTATCCCCCCCCCCCCCCCCATCTCCCTTCCCCAACATGTAACCACCAAAGCACATGTACTAGTACATACTATGTATAATTGTGCATTCACCTATATTCCCCTAGCGTATCATAAGAGACACATTATTCATAACCTACATAATACACACTATGTATAATTGTGCATTTACCTATATTCCTCTAGCATATCATAAAAACACGTTTTTCATAATATTGCATAATACATACCATTCAATCTTACATGTTACATAACTGAGAAAATCTCTCGTCCAATGCTGCTCTCTTGCATAACCCTTAAACAGCCCGTTACCTGACCACTTCCGAGAAACCAGCAATCCCTTAATGAAGTACTCTACCGTGACTAGCGTCAGGAGCACTAAAATAACGTGGCTATTCTCACTTTTTCCAAGGCCTCTGGTTCCTTTTTCAGGGACCTCAGTCGGCTACAAGGCATTTTCTCACTTTTTCCAAGGCCTCTGGTCGTGTAGCGAATACACTTTGCCGATTAACCATAGCTACCCCCCAACAAATTGCATCTGGTATTTTTTAAAATTTTTTTTGGGTAGTGGATCTCAGAGCCCCCCGCTAAAGTGGTCGCCTGTCAGTTCCGTTCCAAGCTGGACCTACGGTGCAATGGTATATCGCGCACCTACCAATAGGGGTAATTTCTTTTAATGCTCGAAGGACATAAAAAATCAAACAAACAACAAACAAACAACAAACAAACAACAAACGAATTTAACAAACAGTCGAGAGTTGCCCAAAAAATTAAATAAAATTAATTAAATAAAATTAAATAAAATTAAATAAAAAATTAAATAAAATTAAATAAAATTAAATAAAATTAAATAAAATAAAATAAAATAAAATTAAATAAAATTAAATAAAATTAAATAAAATAAAATAAAATAAAATTAAATAAAATTAAATAAAATTAAATAAAATAAAATAAAATAAATTAAATTAAATACGCATACGCAATACGCATACGCAATACGCAATACGCATACGCAATACGCAATACGCAATACGCAATACGCAATACGCAATACGCAATACGCAATACGCAATACGCAATACGCACTCGCACGCGCACACGCACTCGCGTTTTTTAAGGCAAACCCCCCTACCCCCCTTAACCGGTAATCACTCATTTAGCAGGTTTTTCTCTCGCCAAACCCCTAAAACGAGACCTGACTAAACTAAAACTACCGGTAGTTCACGACCTCTCACGCACTATACAGATTGTAAATGCAGCCGTAATTAAGACAATACACACATATTTTATGTTAAATTTAATGTGTATTATATATTATATATATTAAAAATTATATATTATATATTATATATTATATATAAAATTTAT